ACAAGGGCGTTCTAGTGCGTTGTAGATTCTTATCCAAGACTTGTATCATTTGATGATGCCATGTGAATCGCTAGAAACATGTGAAGTGTATGGCTAACCCAATAACGAAAGTTTCGTAAGGGGACTAGAGCAGGCTACCATGAGACAAAAGATCTTCTTTCTAAAGAGATTCGATTCGTAACTATTATATGTCCAGGGTCCAATATGGAAATCATTTCAGAGGTTTTCCCTTACTTTGTCCGTGTCAACAAACAATTCGAAATACCTCGGCTTTTTCAGAACAGGTCCGAGTCAAATAGCAATGATTCGAAGCACTTCTTTTTACATTAAACTATGTATTTCGGAAACCTAAGGACTCGATCGTATGGATATGTAAAATACAGGATTTCCAATCCTAACAGGAAAAGGAGGGAAACGGATACTCAATCTCAAGTGAGTAAACAGAATTCCATACTCGATCTCATAGATACATATAGAATTCTGTGGAAAGCCGTATTCGACGAAAGTCGTATGTACGGCTTGGAGGGAGATCTTTCCTATCTTTCAAGATCCACCCTACAATATGGGGTCAAAAAGCCAAAAAAAAAAAAAAATTGATTCGTTTTTAGTCCTTATAAAAAGAAAACGGATTCTTGAACATCTTTCACCCTCATGTCACGTCGAGGTCCTGCAAAAAAAAAAACTGCGAAATTCGATCCATTTTGTCGTAGTCGAGTCGTTAACATGTTGGTTAACCGTATGATGAGACACGGAAAAAAATCATTGGCTTATCAAATTTTCTATCGAGCCGGGATAGATATTAGACAACAGACAAAACAAAATCCAGTATATGTTTTACGTCAAGCAATAAGTAGAGTACTTCCCGGCGTAGGAGTAAAAACAAGAAAACGAAAAAGGGGAAAGACTGCAAAAGTCTATAGAGTCCCTATTAAATTGAAATTCTCACAAGCAATATTACTTGCCATTCGTTGGTTAATAGGAGGATCCCGAAAGCGTTCGGGTACAAGTATGATTTCACAATTAAGTTCCGAATTAATAGATGCTTCTTTAAAAAAGCGTTGCAATTCCATACGCAAAAAGGAGGAGACTCTTAAAATGGCAGAGTCAAGTAGAACTTTTGCACATTCTCGAAGGAAAAAAAAGATAAAAAAGAAATCATGATCAGCTAAGCCCTCTCGCTCGGGGCTTTGCTTAAGAATAGGAATCTTATGGAAATATCATGGAATCAGGTTTGATCCTATTTATTAATGGGTATTCCGTACATATCCCATTGCAAAAATAGAAAGTTCGAAATAATGCAGTTACTAATTCATGCTTTAGCATACAAAACAAAAATGGAGTAATCAGTTGTGATAGGTAAAAAAAAAAAATTTTCAAAAGAAGAATTATACTTTTTTTCAAAAGAAGAATTATACTTTTTATTGTAAAAAGAAAACTACTTTTTTTAGTAATTTGTTTTTTAGAGGAGATGCAAAAAAGGAAATAAAGAAGGAAGTTTCTTTATTTTATTCAATTTGAGAAATACCAAGGTTCAACAAGGGCCTTGGTTCCATGTTATAAAGAATTTTTTACTTTCGCAACTATTGACAAAGTCGGTTTGATTTATTAAACTATAATATAAATTTTATAACTACCAAATAAAATAGGAGGAAAAATAAATGGTAAGTAAAAAAACAAAAAATTTCAAAATCAAAAGAAGGATTCTAATTTTTTTCAAAAGAAGAATTTTAGTTTTTATTGTAAAAAAAAAACTACTTTTTTTAGTAAAAAGAATTCTAATTCTACTATTTTTGGTAATAGTAACTCGATCTCGAGTAATAGTCACTTGGTCTCGGGTATCAACTATTATACCTGGCCCTACATTTTCTTTTTTTCGAAATACTAACAGAAGTGAAATCGAACCTATGACCAATAAACATGAATGGAAATCTGTTTCCTTTATCCGCCAAAGTCGTAGTTTACATTATGGTCGTTTCATGCTATCGTCGCTTACGAAAGGTAAGGCTAATATATTAAATACTAGAATCCGCAGAGTTCCACTTGCAGAAAAACAAAAAAAATCTTTTCATCAATATAATACTATACCGGAATCTGTGAATGAAAGATTCAAAAAAGAAGCTTTGGCAACACTGAGATCAATTCCCTGGAATCCTTTATTTTATCTAGATTTAGATCGAGAGGAAGTAAATGACAATATACTAAATTTTGATAATCCATTATCTCAAGAATTAAAACCGGATGATTTGGAGGACGAGGAATTGGTTCAATTGATTCGACAGAGATATACTCCAATACAGATTGAGAGGATCTGGAATAACATAGAAGAACAATTCCAATCGTCATCCTCGGACGACGAGGAATTGGTTCAATTGATTCGACAGAGATATACTCCAATACAGATTGAGAGGATCTGGAATGTCATAGAAACAAAATCAGAAGGATCAAGAGAATCAGATCCCTGAGTCAAAGAGAAATAAGAGAAATTCAGAGAAAATTGCAA